TTGAAAAAGACTTTCCCTCCATAAATAAGAAAAAAACTTACTATCTTTGGGATCTAACACTACACCGCTGCTCAATACCTTATACCTTAATGGATCGACTTTATTACATAAGTTGATTACCTCCCATATTAGGATATGACATAAGTATAAGTAATAAGCAGTATTGTATTGACCCAATAGTTCGTTAATTGATCTTTACGGTGCTTTATCCATCAATTTGATCCTTTATCCATAGAATAAAGTATATAGGCGTACCCATTTCTTCATATTTTTGTTTCTTGTGAAGTTTCTTTCCTTGCTACAGCTGAGAAAAATCGTTTCTTTGGACGATGCATATGTAGAAAGCCTTTTTTATAGCATTTACTAGCTAATTTTCTCTTTTTTTCCTTCTTTCTATAGTGGAGATAGCCACACGTAATGACAGATCACGGCCATATTATTAAAAGCTTGCGGTAAGAATGGATTTCGTTCTATTGCCTGGAAATAATATTCCAAAGCCTTTGTATGCTCTCCGTTGCTTGTGTGTATAAGGCCTATGTTATAGAGTATATAACTTCGATCATAGGGATCAATTTCTGATCGTGTAGCTTCATAATAATTCTGCAAAGCTTCCGCATAATTTCCTTCCGATTGAGCTGACATCCGTTACGGTCGTTCATTTTCTGCAAAGAATCTCCGTTCCAGAACTGTACGTGAAATTTTCATTTCATACGGCTCCTCCCTTCAGTGCATAGTACTAAGTAATCCATGCAATCCAAAATTTACTAGTCTCATTATGAACTAAGAGGGGCTAGTATTTTTACAAGAAATTTCTAGCCAACCTCCCTGCCAGAGGTTTTTTCCTTTCTTAACACCAATCTATTTTATATAGAAATAGTAACTCCAACAATTTCTTTGTGCTCAACGCCCCCTATTTTCAGGAATTAGTCACTTTAACGGTCTTTGATGGTCATATGGATATCCAAAGTACAAACGAGATGGATGTTTGTTGTCCTAACCATTCTTCTTAGTCCCGATACCAATACGGAAAAGGAGAATTTAAAACAAAGTTTTCATGTTGTTGATTCCTAGGTGTAGTGCTTCTTTCCCTATGCCGCCTATGGGTACTAGTGAAGTAGGATTGACCTGCAATACATAACCTATAGGTGTACCCTTTCGCTCAATACTAAAATCGACAATTGAAGCATCTGAGGTTGAATCTCTCGAGAATACACAAGAGAAGGAATTATTCTATATCCAAACTTCACCTTCATCAAGCGTAGGCTTATTTCAATAATTTGTTTCTTTACATCTCGAACCACGCCCCCTTTTCGTAAGACTGAGGGTTAAAAAAGCAAGAAAAAAGAATCAAATCGCACCATCTCTGTAATAAGTAAATGCCTTTTTTTCTCCTGAAGTTGTCGGAATTATTCGTAATAAGATATTGGCTACAATTGAAGAGGTCTTATCAATAAAATTTCTATTTATCTGAGATCTAGGCATAATTAATTAGCAATCCATTCTATAATTCTTTTCATTACCCCGAAGGGTAATGATCCCACAAACACAGGAATTGTACAGTACAAAATAACATAAAAACAACCAGACTAATTCGAAAAAAAAGATGGGGATCCTACACTCAAATTATTCTTTTTGGTAAGGAGAGATATGAAATATTTGAATCAGATTGGATTTCATTCGAATTGCAATAATATGAATGACTCGCTATTCACTCGGTTTCTGGTCAATAATAACATTATATTATGCAGGAGAGATGGCCGAGTGGTTCAAGGCGTAGCATTGGAACTGCTATGTAGGCTTTTGTTTACCGAGGGTTCGAATCCCTCTCTTTCCGTTTCTGTTAATTGACCAACATTATCCATCACAACAATATATCAAATAACAATTGATACCCTTATTTCAACCCAAGACTCTCATTTGATAGAGATTCTCTATTCCTAATTACATTACTCTGATTTGATACGTAAAATGCAACTATCGGAAAGAAAAGAACGAAAAGGAAAATCCTACTGTTGATCCATTTGTAATACGTAAATGGGAAAATGCGTATTAAAGCCCTTAGATCTATTTATTTTACTTCAGTGAAAAGGGAGTAAAATTGTCTGAATCTTTCCTTCTTCATTTTCGTTAGGTTCAAGTTTGACGGGAATAATATTCTACGACTAACAACTCATTTATTTTCAAACCAATCGATTTACTGTCTATTATTTGATTTACTAATCCTTTATATTGGAATGAGTCAATAGTCAAATGTTTTGGCAATTCCTCATGGGGGGACGATTCAATAGACTTTTGAATCAGAACTTTCGATCTTTGTTTATCTTTGGTAGTAATAATATCTCTGGGTTTGCAACGATAACTTGGTATATCCACTATACGACCATTAACTAAAATATGTCTATGGTTAACTAATTGCCTGGCTGCAGGAATGGTCGAAGCCATACCCAATCGAAAAAGTATGTTATCCAAACGCATCTCAAGCAGTTGTAATAAAACCTGATCTGTTGACCCTTTGGCTTTTCCAGCAATATGTACATATCTAAGTAATTGTTGTTCTGTCAGACCATAATGAAAACGCAATTTCTGTTTTTCTTCTAGACGAATACGATATTGGGATTTTTTCCCAAAACGTGATTGGTTTTTAAAATCACTTCCGGATCTAGGCCTTTTACTAGTTAGTCCCGGTAAAGCCCCCAGACGGCGTATTTTTTTGAAACGAGGTCCTCGGTAACGAGACATAAAATAAAGACTCCTTTACTTTTTTTTCTTATTTTATTGACATTTCATATTACAGAATAAGTCTAAATTAAGACTGAACTAAAGGATAAACAAAGTAAAGCTAAATCTATTGAAGTACTACAAACAAAGTAGAATGAAATAAATTGTATCAATATTCGGATTTTTTGTATATGGAAAATGTATATATAAGAAATTTAGACCCTGTCTTTTGATTTGTTTTATAGAAATCTAATTCCTCCAATTCATTTTGTATTTGTAGTTACAAGTTATCACGAGATAATAGATCAGATTGGCGACCAACATTTGGAGAAAAAGAGAGGGTAGATTATCAATCATGGAAAAAATAGATAGAGAAAAAAGCCGGCTATCGGAGTCGAACCGATGACCATCGCATTACAAATGCGATGCTCTAACCTCTGAGCTAAGCGGGCTCATATAACAGAATATAATGTATAGAAATACACTAAACTACCCGAGCTTAGTTAGCTATTAACTAGTAAGAATTCAATTTCTTACTAAAATTTCTTAAATTAACTTTAATTAGCACTATAATACAATTACTATAACTAGATATAATACGTTAATATATAGTTCAGTATTCTTAATTTAATTGTGAATTTAACGATGATATGGTTCTATAGTTAGTAGAAAAGTAATAAATCATATAACCAATTTTCAAATATATGACTAATTAGAATTTATTTGGATTATACCATCGCGGATATTCCATTTTTTTTTATTATTAATTAAATTTTATTATTAATTAAAATTAATTAAATTTAAATTTTATTATTAATTAAATAATAATATTTAATATATAAAATATTTAATATATAAAATATAATGATAATATCAAATTGAAAATTGTGACTAAAAAAAATCTAATTATTTCTTTTTTGGAGTTGTAGCAAACTATATTAACTATCCGATCGGCCCTCAGAAAAGGAAAGAATAAGATAAGAATAAAGATACAATCCAAATTCTATTCTTCTGGTTTCATTTAGAAACGAAGGGGATAAGAAAGAATGAATATCGACCGTTCCAGTATTGCCAATCATGACAGAAAAATGAAAGAGAGGGGAAACATATATATGTGAGATATATATATCCATATTGAATTGTAGATACATCAATGATAGAATCATTTCTGATTGAAAGAAATCTAGTTTATCTAATGAATTCAACGGTTCAAATATAAATCAAAGAAGTAGATAGAATTATAACCGGATCCTGGTCTCAAGGGGGGATATGGCGAAATTGGTAGACGCTACGGACTTGATTGAATTGAGCCTTAGCATGGAAACCTGCTAAGTGATAACTTCCAAATTCAGAGAAACCCTGGAATTTGAAATGGGCAATCCTGAGCCAAATCTTTATTTGTTTTGTTTTTTTATAAACCTAAAGGTTTATAAAAAAACAAACTAGAATCAAAAATAAAAAAGGATAGGTGCAGAGACTCAATGGAAGCTGTTCTAACGAATGGAATTAACTACGTTATGTTGGTAGTTGGAAAACCTACATCGAAATTATGAAAGGGGGAGTTCTATATACCCAATACATACGTATACATACTAACATATTAAAGGATTAATCACGACCCGAATCCATTATTTTATTTATATATATAATATGAAAAAATTGAAAGTTATATTGTGAATCTATTTCAACCGAAGTTGAAGGAAGAATCAAATATTTAATGATCAAATCATTGATTCTAGAGTCTGATAGATCTTTTGAAAAACGAATTAATCGGACGAGAATAAAGAGAGAGTCCTGCTCTACATGTCAATACTGACAACAATGAAATTTATAGTAAGAAGAAAATCCGTCGACTTTAGAAATCGTGAGGGTTCAAGTCCCTCTATCCCCAAAAAAGTCCATTTTACTTCCTAATTATTTATACTCTTTTTTTTTTAAGATCGAAGGACTGGATAGGATTTTTTACTATTTTTTTTGAGTCCCCTTAATTGAGATAGATAGATATAAGTACTCTAGCAGGATGACGCGAGAAAAGAAAATAGTCGGGATAGCTCAGTTGGTAGAGCAGAGGACTGAAAATCCTCGTGTCACCAGTTCAAATCTGGTTCCTGACACGCGAATAATATACCGGATAGCTATTTTATTTTAATTGAAACGGATCGAGATACACATTCGTATTATTAGGACATGATGTATACTTATTGATCTAGGTGTATAGATATATACCTCTATTTTTGGAGATGGGTAAAAAATAAATATACGTATGGCAAAAAAAAATGAGA